GATTGATATATGCTTTTCTATCCTGCAATTTCACGTAATTACGATAAGTAGTTAAGTAGTATAACGCTTTCTACCCACCCTGTATATTGTCCTTTTCTTTACGTATTGGTGGAATATAACCGTCAATTATTTCTTATTTTGAGTTAGTTCGGAGACGGGATTTTACGAAAAAAAACGATTTCTTTTAGGTTATAGGAGATTTTAGGTTATAGGAGAAACAAATAGTTATAGTTCTTTTGGGAAAGCGCTTTTTATTTCTATTTTATTTCTAATGAGAAGGGGTTCGACTAAAACAAAAGAGAATTTTCTTTTCAATACTTAAAACTCTTAACCCTTTGTTATTAGCTAATAAGAAATACCATGTATTTCTATGCTTATTCGCATAGTAAATAAGATATTTCAATCAAATAAATCATTTTAAATCGAATGACTATTCATCTATTCTATTTTCATGTAAACAAATAAGGGGCAAGAAAACTCTATGGTAAAATGGCGGTTTAGTTCGATGCTGTGTAAGAAAGAATTAGGACGCAGGTGTGGGCTAACTAAACCAATGAGCAATCCTGGTCCTAGTGAAAATCCCAATAAAAGCGAAGAGTCGTGTCTAAAAGATACACCAAAAAATATTCAGAGTTGGGAGGGTTTTGATTATTCTCGTTTTAGTAATATTGATTTTTTATTGGGTGAAAAGGATATTCGGAATTTCACCCCCGATGACACCCTTTTAGTTAAGGATAGTAATGGAGACAGTTATTCCATATATTTTGATATTGAAAATCAAATTTTTGAGATTGAAAACAATCATTCTTTTCTGAGTGAACTTTCTAGTTCTTTTTATAGTTATCGGAATTCTAGTTACATGTATGGTACTCAATATAGTTGGAATAATCATATTTATAATTGCATTGACAGTTATCTTCAGTCTCAAATCTGTATCCGTGCTTCGACAGTAAGTGAGAGTGATAATGGAGTTGAGAGTTACATTTATAAGGCCATTTGTGGTGAAAGTAGAAATAATAGTGAAAATGAAAAAGACGTTTTGAGTCTACAAATCTGCACGAAGGGTAGTGATTTAACTAAAGGAAAAAGTTCTAACGACCTCGATGTAACTCAAATAGAAAGTTCTAATGATCCTGATGTAACTCAAATAGAAAGTTCTAATGATCCTAATGATACTGATGTAACTCAAAAATATAGGCATTTGTGGGTTCAATGCGAAAATTGTTATGGATTGAATTATAAAAAATTTTTGAAATCAAAAATGAATATTTGTGAACAATGTGGATATCATTTGAAAATGAGCAGTTCAGATAGAATTGAACTTTCGATCGATCCCGGTACCTGGGATCCTATGGATGAAGACATGGTCTCTCTGGATCCCATTGAATTTCATTCGGAGGAGGAACCTTATAATGATCGTATTGATTCTTATCAAAGAAAGACAGGATTAACTGAGGCTGTTCAAACAGGCATAGGCTGCCTAAACGGCATTCCCGTAGCAGTCGGGGTTATGGAGTTTCAGTTTATGGGGGGTAGTATGGGATCTGTGGTTGGGGAAAAAATCACCCGTTTGATTGAGCATGCTACCAATAAATTTCTCCCTCTTGTTATAGTGTGTGCCTCCGGGGGGGCCCGCATGCAAGAGGGAAGTTTGAGCTTGATGCAAATGGCTAAAATATCGTCTGCTTTATATGATTATCAATCAAATAAAAAGTTGTTTTATGTATCAATCCTTACATCCCCCACTACTGGTGGAGTGACAGCTAGTTTTGGTATGTTGGGCGATATCATTATTGCTGAACCCGATGCCTACATTGCATTTGCGGGTAAAAGGGTAATTGAACAAACATTGAATAAAACAGTACCCGAGGGTTCGCAATCGGCTGAATATTTATTTGATAAGGGCTTATTTGACCTAATCGTACCGCGTAATCTTTTAAAAAATGTTTTAGGTGGGTTATTTAAGTTCCACACTTTCTTTCCTTTGAATCCAAATGGAATGGAATAGAGACGAAATAAAATAGAACACTAAGCTCAATTATTTGTAGCAAACGGGTAGTTTGTTTGCCAGAATCAAATATCAAATAAAAATAGAATTGTCCTTCGTCACATAAGATCGAATTGTATAATATAAAGAAGCAAAAGTTGCGGATAACTCCCCCTTATCTCTATTTCTTTTCTGATTAAAATCTCTAAAAAAAAAACAGAAAAAAATTTTTTTCTCTATTTCCATTTTCCGAAAATCCTGTTTTAGCTAAAAATACCTGTTGGTTCCTATTCTAAAAGAAATTCTTTCTTTTTTTAGTAAATTCAAATTCGAAGACAAGACGAAAAGACAAATACAATACTTAGTTCTACATTTCTTGCCCTTATTCTAGATACTCACTTAGATATTTCTATATAGATACTGCGATTTATGGTTGTCATAATAATTGAAATTGAGCATTGAATGGCTTATTACAGTCATAATAATGAGCTTTATTTGAATTAATTATTTTCATTCTTTTCTAATTTCTAAAATTCGAATTATTATAAGATATATTGAATTTATAAATAACATAACAAGTACAAACAATAAATCGAGGTACCCATTTCTATGACAACTTTCAACTTTCCCTCTATTTTTGTGCCTTTAGTAGGCCTAGTATTTCCGGCAATTGCAATGGCTTCTTTATCTCTTCATGTTCAAAAAAACAAGATTCTTTAGATCCGAGGTCAACCCTATATCTATACCTTACAATTGTTTCAAAACTTAGATTTGTATCATAAAAAAGATATCGATTTAGTGAAATATGGTATAAGGTATAATATGTGTATGCGATTTTTACTCAGCAAACATAAGCATAAAAAGCACGGGGCCCCCAGGCCCGCTGACACAACACAAGAAATCTAGCCAATGAATTCTACCCGTGTCAGGATCCGCTGGATAGATCAAATTGGCAACGGAAGATTCGTGTTTTAGATGTATAGTGAGATTCTATGAGGTATGCTAGTTTTTTAGCTCTAACCTATTTGATGACTTATTCCTAAAGTAAAGGTTCACATCAAACTAGTGCTAGTTGATGAAAGTTATTTCGTAAACAAAAAGAGTAAAGTAAAATTAATTTGAGGTAGTCTCTCAATTCCAATAAAATACAATCGGATCGGGTATGAGTTGGCGATCAGAACATATATGGATAGAACTTATCGTGGGGTCTAGAAAAATAAGTAATTTATGCTGGGCCGTTATCCTTTTTTTAGGTTCATTGGGATTCTTTTTAGTTGGAACGTCCAGTTACCTTGGACGAAATTTGATATCCTTTTTTCCTTCTCATCCAATCATTTTTTTTTCGCAAGGGATCGTGATGTCTTTCTACGGACTCGCGGGTCTCTTTATTAGTTCCTATTTGTGGTGCACAATTTTCTGGAATGTAGGTAGTGGTTATGATCGATTCGATAGAAAGGAAGGCGTAATGTGTATTTTTCGTTGGGGATTCCCTGGAAAAAATCGTCGCATATTACGCCGATTCTTTCTAAAAGATATTCAGTCCATTAGAATAGAAGTTAAAGAGAGTATTTATGTTCGTCGTGTTCTTTATATAGACATCCGAGGTTGGGGGGTCATTCCCTTAACGCGTATTGATGATAATTTGACTCCAAAAGAAATTGAACAAAAAGCTACTGAATTAGCCTATTTCTTGCGTGTACCAATTGAAGTATTTTGAGAACTGGTAGATTCTCTTCATTAGGAAATAAAAACGTAAGAATCGTCCCTTTTCTAGAACATAACTAAAAAGGAACCCCCCTTTTTTTTGGGGGGGGGGTTCCTTTTTAGTTACTTAATGACCAACACAAAAATAACAATGACTAATCTTTGAATTTTTTTTTTTTTTTTGAAATAGTAGATATTTTGATTTTGATAGAAAAGGAGGTTCTTTCGTCTCAAAATATTACTAATATTCATTAATTAAGAATTAAGGGGGTCATTTATCGAGAGGAAGAGGAAACTGTTGGTTCAAATTTAACTTAATAACTTCATTCGAAGTGGATTCTTAGTCAATTTTTCTATTCTTTCTAGATTCAAAGACTAACTAAAAACTCCTAAAAACAACTAGATTCATCATACCTTGTATAAAATATAGAACTCATACGTGAAAGAAACATTTAATCACATAAAGCGGACAAATGGAGTTGGTTGATTAACAATTCACAGGGAAAAAATGGCAAACAGTAAAGTCTTTCCACCTCTGGTATATCTTGTATCTGTAGTATTTTTGCCCTGGTGTCTTTCTCTCTCATTTAAAAAAAGTCTGGAATATTGGGTTACGAGTTGGTTGCATACCGGTCAATCCGAAATTTGTTTGAATGAGATTCAAGAAAAAAATATTCTAGAAAAATTCATAGAGTTGGAGGAACTGTTCGTCTTCGACGAACTGATCGAAGAATATTCAGAGATACGTCTACACAAGCTTCGTATAGGAATTCAACAAGAAACGATCCAACTAATTAAGATACACAATGAGGATCGTATCCAGATGATTTTGCACTTCTCGACAAATATAATATGTTTTGTTATTCTAAGCGGGTATTCTATCATTGGTAATAAAGAACTTGGTATTCTTAACTCGTGGTCCCAGAAATTCCTATACAACTTAAGCGATACAGTCAAAGCTTTTTCTATTCTATTATTAACTGACTTATGTATCGGATTTCATTCGCCCCAGGGTTGGGAATTAATGATTGGCTCTGTCTACAAAGATTTTGGGTTTGTTCATAATGATCAAATTCTATCTGGTTTGGTTTCCACCTTTCCAGTCATTCTTGATACAACTTTTAAATATTTGATTTTTCGTTATTTAAATAGAGTATCTCCGTCACTTGTAGTTATTTATCATTCAATGAATGACTGATAAAAAAATCCACTGATATTAATCTAATAAAATTGGAGCCCTTGTTATTTTGTAGTTGTACATAAACAAAGTATTGAAAATCGTACTTACGTTTTCTACTTTTACCCATCT